AATCAATGGAGAAATCGATGTTGAAATAGATTCGGAAACGGAAGAAACTAAACAAGAACAAAACGGCTCCATCGAAGACGAAGAAAATCTTATTTCTTATCTTTTTCCGAAAAAAGATAAGACTTTGGACAACATTGAGCAAGATAATAATATCTTCGCATTGGAAAAACCTCTTGTAACTACTCTTTTCGATTATCAAAGATGGAATAGGCCATTGCGATATATAAAAAACGATCACTTTGAAAGAGTCGTACGAGATGAAAATTCACAGTTTTTTTTTCATATATGTCAAAGTGATGGAAAAGAACGAATATCTTTCACGTATCCACCTGATTTATCTAGTTTTCTGAAAATCATGGAAAAAAAAATGGATCTCTTCACAAGAGATAAAATATCCTATAATGATAATGAATTGTCTAATTATTGGAGCTCCAATAATAAAGAAAAAAGAAAGAAACTAAGCAATGAATTTTTTAAAAGGGCAAAAGTTCTAGATAAGAAATATAAGAAATATAAGAACTTTATTCCTGTGGATGTATTTGAAAACCGAATTAGATTGTCTAATGATAAGAGGAAAATAAAATATTTAACTAAAATATATGATCCTTTCTTGAATGGACCTTTTCGTGGACAAAGCTTTTCACCATCAATTCAAAATGAAACTTACACAACAAATTCCATTTTGATAAATAAGATTCATGGTCTCCTTCTTTCTATTAATAGTAATTATCCAGAATTTGAACAGAAAATAGATCAATTTGATAGAAAATTTTTATTAACTGAAATTGGTTTTTTTTTTAACTTAATCAGTCAATTTTCGGAAAAATCCGTATCAAGTTTTAATTTTGACGGACTTTATTTATTTCCAGAACATGAACAAGTAAAAATATATTCCGAAGAAAAAAAAAGAAAAAAAAAATTCTTATTCGAGGCAATTAGAACTGATCGGAACAACCAAACCATTTTTAATAGAAAGAAATGTAGTGGAATAAACGAAATCAGTAAACAAGTTCCTCGATGGTCATACAACTTAATCGACGAAGTGGAGCAAGCGACGGAAAGACTAATAAAAGAGCCTCAGATTCGTTCCCCAAGAGCCGAACGTATAGTCATTTTTGATGGGAATACAGATTCACTTTCACTGAATTTGAATCTTCGTCCTAGAAATGACAATGAGTCTCTTCCTGAACAGGACCTAAATCACGAATTTTTTCTAATAAATTTTTTACGCGAACTAGATTATGACCGAGATCTAATTAAGGGATCTATGCGCCCTCTAAGGCGTAAAACAGCGATTACGAAACTTTTTCAAGCAAATGGAACTGAACATTCCCCCACTTTTTTGGAGATAATAGACAATTACCTATTCTTTTTTCTTTTTGGTGATCTTTTCGATGATCTATCCCAATATTGGAAAGAAATGTTCAGGAAACCTGGTACTGACAATTCAGAATTTGTGGAGTTTCAGAAAAGGATCCAACACAAATACGAGGAGGACGACAAAGACGAGGCTGAAATAAGACTTAGAAAAATAGAAGAAGACTGGGAAAGTATTCTATATGGTCTAATAATTAGAAGTTTTGTATTACTAATCCAATCTTTTATTAGAAAATATATTCTACTACCTTCATTGATAATAACTAAAAATATCATTCGTATCCTATTATTTCAAAATCCCGAATGGTCAGAAGATTTTAGGGATTGGCGCAGGGAAGTTCATATTAAATGCACCTATCAGGGCATTCCAGTATCCCACAAAGAATTGCCAAAAAACTGGTTCGACGCGGGTATTCAGATAAGGATCTTACAACCTTTTGTTCTGAAACCTTGGCACAAATCTAAGGTACAATCTACTGAAAAAAAAAAAAAAAAAAATCCACAGAAAAAAAAATATACTGAAAACAAAAACTTCTGGTTTTTAACAGGTTATGGAACACTAGTAGAATCGTACCTTGATGAGGGTTACCCAAGAGACCCACTTTCATTTTTGCGTCCCGTTTTAAAAACAATAACGAAACAATTGAAAAAAGATTTGAAAAAGCGTTTTTTTCAAGTTCTAAAATTTTTAAATGAAAGAAAAAAAAGGTTTCGAACTATGTTAAAAAAAATAGAAAACTGGAAGATTCTTAAAAGTATTCTAGTTAGGTTCAAAACAATAGATGAAACAGTAGATGAACTGAGTGAAAGCAAAAAAACTTCAATCAGTAAGAATAATTCAAAGATTGAGGTGATTGAGGAATCACCCGTTAAAATGGAATCTATTAATTGGACAAATTCTTCATTCACAGAAAAAAGGATAAAAGATCTTAATGTTAAAACAAAGACAATCATAAAACAAATAGAAACAATGACAGAAGAAAAAAAAGAGGGGATTCTAACTTCAGAGATCAATTTGAATTCGAACAAAACTACTTATGATGCTAAAAGATTAGAATTACAAAAAAATATTTTGCAAATCTTACAAAGAAGATTTGTTCGATTAATACGTAAATCCTATTCTTTTTTCAAAATTTTCATAGAAGGGGTATACATAGATATACTTTTATGTATCAGTAGTATTGCTAGGATCCATCGACAACGTTTTCTTGATTTTCTTGAATCAACAGACAAAATACTAAATGTAAAAAAATCCATTTACTACAAAAAAAAAAAAATGGAAGAAAGAATTGAAAATCAAAGTATAATTCCATTAATGTCGATTATAGACAAATCTGGGAATATTACGAATATGAATTCACAGAATTCTTGGGATGTATCTTCTTTGTCACAAGACTATGTATTGTATAAATTATCACAAATCCAAGTTAGTAATGGATATAAATTTAAGTTAAGATCTATTTTTGAATCTCCTGGAAGATCTTTTTTTCTTAAGAATGAAATAAAGGATTATTTTTTTAGAATACAAGGAACATCCAATTCCAAATTAAGACATACAAAACGTCCCGATTCGTTAATGAATCAATGGACAAATTGGTTAAAGCTTCATTATCAATATGATTTACCTGAGAACAGATGGTCGAGATTAGTATCACAAAACTGGAGGAATAGAATCAATGAACATCGTGTGGCTCAAAAGAAAGATTTAGTTGAATATGATTCATATGAAAAAAATCAATTAATTCTTTCCAAAAAACAAGAACAAGAAGGAGACTTATTAGAAATAGAAATTAAAAAAAAAATTAAAAAACAATATAGATATGATCTTTTCGCCTATCAATATCTTCATTTTGCGGATAAGAAAAAATCCTATATTTATGGATATAGATCACCGCAAGGAAACAAAAACCAAGCGATTTCTTATAATTACAACCCATGTAGAAAAGAATTTTTGGATATAATAGGCGATATCTCTATCCAAAATTATCTAGATCTAGAAGAATATGATACTCTAGATATGGAAAAAAATCTGGATAGAAAGTATTTCAATTGGATGGGAATGAATGTAAAAAGGAAAAAGACTTCTATACCGAATAAGAAATTGCTTATTCCCCAATTTTGGTTCTTTTCAAAATTAAGCAACTTTTATTATGCATATAAGATGAATCCTTGGATCTTACCAATAAAATTCTTTGTTTTGCAGCTTTATGGACAAGATAATTTAGAGTTAACAACGGAAGAATACGTGAGTCCAGTAGATGTAGATCTTAAATCTCGCTCATACTATTATAACGGATCAGATTCTAAATACAGGACCGATCTAAAGGGAGAACGGGATTTCTTACTATCAAAATATTTGGGTTTTTATTTGCACTGTGATAGTTCCGACCAAGAAATAGGAATGGATAATATCAACTTATTCATTCTCCTGCTTAGAATGAAAAATTTTAAAAAAATTGTAATAATGTCGATTAAAAAGCTAGAGCTAGATTTAGAAATGCTGGTTGATTCAATTACGAAGGATTTTTGTTATACAGAATGTAGGGACACTGAGGACTTGAAGGAAAGGCTAATCTTTTTTATTGAACCTATTCGCCTGTCTACAAAAAACCATGAACACTCTCTTATATATCAAACCATAAGAGTACCGTTGATTCATAAGAGTAAGAGGCGAAAAAGTTGGAGTTGGAAAAAAAGTCGTGTTGATCAAAAGATAACAGAAAATAAAGATAAAAATCTTTATGATTTGTTTGTTCCTGAAAATCTTTTGTCCCCTAGACGCCGTAGAGAATTGAGAATTCTAACTTGTTTCAATCCTAAGAATAGAAATACTGTGCATAGAAAAACAATAAATGACAATGAGAATCAAATAAAAAATGTTTCTCAAGTTTTGGCTAAAAATAAAGATCTTGATAGCGAAACAAAAAAACTAATGAATTTTAAATTATTTCTTTGGCCAAATTATCGATTAGAAGATTTAGCTTGTATAAACCGCTATTGGTTTAATACCCATAATGGAAGCCATTTCAGTATATTAAGGATACATATGTATCCTCGATTGAAAGATTAATTTAGAATCTACATTTATCTTCTATTTATCATTATCATAATATTTTTTGTAACAGATCTGATATGTGAATATATATATATAAATAAATAAAAATTTTTATTTATATTTATTTATATATATATTTATTTATATTTTTATATAATATTTTTATATAAATAAATAAAAATATAAATTTAAATAATAAAAATATAAATTAAAAAAAAAAAAAGAAATGCGATGGTCTTATTTTTATTTGAAATAGACAAGACAATAGAATTTTTTATCTATTCAATTAATAAATATAGTATTTTTTTTTTATCTATTTGAATTACATTCCTTAATAATATAATAATATAATTGATTTGAAAAAAAAAAAAAATTAAGATAATTTTATATACAAAATTAAAAATTAGTGTCATTACTATTACTGATCAATAAAAATATCTACCAAAAACGAGGGGGAGAGAAAAGCTTTCATTTTATGATAAAAAATTCATTTATACCTGTTATTTCACAAAAAAAAAAAGAAGAAGAAAACCCCGGATCAGTTGAATTTCAAGTATTCAATTTCCATAATAAGGTACTAAGACTTACTTCACATTTGGAATTACACCCAAAAGACTATTTATCTCAAAGGGGTTTACATATAATTCTAGGAAAACGGCAACGACTACTGTCTTATTTGTCAAAGAAAAATAAAATACGTTATAAAAAATTAATAAATCAGTTGGGTATTCGGGATTCACAAATTCGTTAATTTCTAAAATCATTTTCAATTATTCGATTTATTAGATCCTGAATTTTGATGAACTTTTTTTTTAACGATTCATGGAAGAATGAATCGAGGAAAAACCTATGAATGTGCCAGCTACAAGAAAAGACCTCATGATAGTCAATATGGGGCCTCAACACCCATCAATGCATGGTGTTCTTCGACTTATTGTTACTCTGGATGGTGAAGATGTTATTGATTGTGAACCAATATTGGGTTATTTACACAGAGGTATGGAAAAAATTGCGGAAAATCGAACAATTATACAATATCTGCCTTATGTAACACGTTGGGATTATTTAGCTACTATGTTCACAGAAGCAATAACCGTAAATGGACCGGAACAATTGGGAAATATTCAAGTACCTAAAAGAGCCAGCTATATACGAGTAATTATGTTGGAATTAAGTCGCATAGCTTCTCATCTACTATGGCTGGGACCTTTTATGGCAGATATTGGTGCACAAACCCCCTTTTTCTATATTTTTAGAGAAAGAGAATTAATATATGATCTATTTGAAGCTGCGACAGGTATGAGAATGATGCATAATTATTTTCGTATTGGAGGAGTAGCGGCTGATCTACCTTATGGTTGGATAGATAAATGTTTTGATTTTTGCAATTATTTTTTAACAAGGGTTATTGAATATCAAAAACTGATTACGCGAAATCCAATTTTTTTAGAACGAGTTGAAGGCGTAGGTGTTGTTGGGAGAGAGGAAGTTATAAATTGGGGGTTATCAGGACCGATGCTTCGGGCTTCCGGAATACAATGGGATCTACGTAAAGTCGATAATTATGAGTGTTACGAGGAATTTGATTGGGAAGTTCAATGGCAAAAAGAAGGAGATTCATTAGCTCGTTATTTAGTTCGAATTGGTGAAATGATGGAATCCATTAAAATTATTCAACAGGCTTTGGAAGGAATTCCAGGTGGGCCATATGAAAATTTAGAAATTCGCTCCTTTGATAGAGAAAAGGAGCCAGAATGGAATGATTTTGAATATCGATTCATTGGTAAAAAATCGTCTCCGACTTTTGAATTGCCCAAACAAGAACTTTATGTGAGAGTTGAGGCCCCCAAGGGGGAATTAGGAATTTTTCTAATAGGAGATCAGAATGGTTTTCCTTGGAGATGGAAAATTCGTCCACCTGGTTTTATCAATTTGCAAATTCTTCCTCAATTAGTTAAAAGAATGAAATTGGCTGATATTATGACAATACTAGGTAGCATAGATATCATTATGGGAGAAGTTGATCGTTGAAATGATAATTGATACAACGGAAGTCCAAGATATAAATTCTTTTTCCGGATTGGAATCTTTCAAAGAGGTCTATGGAATTCTATGGATACTTGTACCTATTTTGATTCTTGTATTGGGAATCACAATAAGTGTACTAGCAATTGTATGGTTAGAAAGAGAAATATCTGCAGGGATACAACAGCGTATTGGACCCGAATACGCTGGTCCTTTTGGAATTCTTCAAGCTCTAGCAGACGGAACAAAACTACTATTCAAAGAGAATCTTATTCCATCTAGGGGAGATATTCGTTTATTCAGTATCGGACCATCCATATCAGTAATATCAATTCTAATAAGTTATTCAGTAATTCCTTTTGGCTATAACTTTGTTTTATCTGATTTCAATATCGGTGTTTTTTTATGGATTGCTATTTCGAGTATTGCTCCCATTGGACTTCTTATGTCAGGATATGGGTCAAATAATAAATATTCCTTTTTGGGTGGTCTACGAGCTGCTGCTCAATCGATTAGTTATGAAATACCATTAACTCTATGTGTCTTATCAATATCTCTACGTGCGATTCGTTGAAACCCAAAAAGCTATTCTATGCTATTGCTATGCTCCTCTCTTTAGAGTACTCTATAGGAAAGGAGTCGAATAAATTAAATAGAAACCTTCATTATCTTAATTTGATTTTTCACAATTCGGATTGAAGAACTAAATTAGATAGTTATATGAGTGAAATAAAACAGCTTATATTGAATAAAATTTCAGAATACTCTATTACTTATAGTTAACAGATAGTATGATGATTTTAAATGGCAGTAAAAATATTGAGTCTCATTTTCTATGTATAAGAATGAAGTCAAATAAAATAAATTATAAAGAGAAGAGGACATTTAACCCAAGATTGGATAATATTTTTCATCCTGTTTTGAAGCGGGCTCAAACGACCAACCTTATTGAGTTTTAGTTATCATTTGTATGATCATAGATGTATTAAATTAAAATTAATAAGGGGTTAATAAAAAAAAAGGAGTGGATGGTTAGAAACACCAAGATACACAAAGGATTAGTAACACAGATTTTGTAAATTATCCAAAAGACAATTTACGCATAATAGAAAAAGAATACTAATTGGGGCTTTAAGTTGGTAGAAAAAATCAAGCAGTACTCCCCATAACTCCGATCCAGAGTATGCTTCCATCCACTGATTAAATAAATTACTATCAGGAACGAAAAAATCCTTTAAAATTTGTTAAGTCCCTTTTTCATAGCACAAAAAAGAAGAATAGGAACGAAAAAAGAAGAAGAAATCATAAACGAAAAGCAGATCTCTTTTTTGTTTATGATTTCTTATATCCATATTCATGGAGATCAAATTCACATGATAATTAAGAAACGAATGTGTAATTCTTTTTCGTAATTCAAAATGCGGAGGGTTATGGAGAATTCTAAAAGAGTATTTTATTGAAGAATTCAGTTATTATTCAACAAATTCAAATTTCGATTTTTAAGGGATGAGATCAATTCAGAAGTGCCTTATTGTATTGTATCTTTTATTAAAATGGATTTATCTTTCTTATTTAGTTATTTCTAGAACAGACAGAATTGAATTGGTCTAATTCAGAACCGTTTGATAGATTTAAATCTTCTATATCTTATGGATATATCACGAGATAAATAATCGTCCCGGTCCTTAGATTTACTTAAGGCTTTCCAGGAGCCGTATGAGATGAAAATCTCATGTACGGTTCTGTAATAGAGATGGGAACAGTAATGTTATCACCGACTAGGATTATCTAACAGTTTAAGTACAGTTGATATAGTTGATGCGCAATCAAAATATGGTTTTTGGGGATGGAATTTGTGGCGTCAACCTATCGGTTTCATTGTTTTTCTAATTTCTTCACTAGCAGAATGTGAAAGATTACCTTTTGATTTACCAGAAGCAGAAGAAGAATTAGTAGCGGGTTATCAAACAGAATATTCGGGTATTCGATTTGGTTTATTTTACGTTGCTTCCTATTTAAACCTTTTAATTTCTTCATTATTTGTAACAGTTCTTTACTTGGGCGGTTCAAATATCTCTATTCCGTACATATTCGTTTCTGAGTTTTTTGAAATGAATAAAACATATGGAGTTTTTGGAACTACAATTGATCTCTTTATTACATTAGCTAAAACTTATTTTTTCTTATTCGTTTCTATCATAACAAGATGGTCTTTGCCTAGGCTAAGAATGGATCAATTATTAAATCTTGGATGGAAATTTCTTTTACCTATTTCTCTCGGTAATCTATTATTAACAACTTCGTCTCAATTGTTTTCACTGTAAAAGATTTATTTTCTATATTCATAACTTGTCTCAAATAAGAGAAAGAAATAAAACAAAAATATTCATAGATATTTACGATATGTTCCTTATGGTAACTGGGTTCATGAATTATGGTCAACAAACAGTCCGAGCTGCAAGGTACATTGGTCAAAGTTTCATGATTATCTTATCTCACGCAAATCGTTTACCTGTAACTATTCAATATCCTTATGAAAAATTAATCACATCGGAACGTTTCCGCGGTCGAATCCATTTTGAATTTGATAAATGCATTGCTTGTGAAGTATGTGTTCGTGTATGTCCTATAGATTTACCCGTTGTTGATTGGAAACTGGAAACTGATATTCGAAAGAAACGATTGCTAAATTACAGTATTGATTTCGGAATCTGTATTTTTTGTGGTAACTGTATTGAGTATTGCCCAACAAATTGTTTATCAATGACTGAAGAATATGAACTTTCAACTTATGATCGTCACGAATTGAACTATAATCAAATTGCTTTGGGCCGTTTACCAATGTCAGTAATTGATGATTATACAATTCGAACAATTCAAATAAAATAAAAAAAGAGAATTTTTTATAATTAAAAATTATTTTTATTCTTATAAAATAAAAAAGAAAATCAGATTTTATATTTTTGTTTTAATATAGTTTCAAACTAATCTTTAGTATAAAGACTGGAATGACATTGATTATCTAACTGTAACTATATATCAATCAATTCAAACTCCTTAGGATTTTTTTTCAATGCAAAAAAAAAATTAAGTATATAAAAATTTTTTTCCTGGTCATATCAATACGGTCATGAAATTTCGATTTCTTTGTCTTTTTTTTTACATATAATGGATTTGCCTGAAACGCTACACGATTTTCTTTTAGTCTTTCTGGGATCGGGTATTATATTAGGAAGTCTAGGAGTAGTATTACTTACCAACCCTATTTTTTCTGCTTTTTCGTTGGGACTGGTTCTTGTTTGTATATCCTTATTATATATTTTATCAAACTCCCATTTTGTAGCTGCATCACAGCTACTTATTTACGTGGGAGCTATTAACATTTTAATCATATTTGCTGTGATGTTCATGAATAGTTCCGAATATTACCAAGATTTTAATCTTTGGACTGTTGGGGATGGAATTACTTTGATAGTTTGTACAAGTATTTTTGTTTCACTAATAACTATTATTCCAGATACTTCATGGTACGGAATTATTTGGACTACAAGACCAAATCAGATTATTGAGCAAGATTTGATAAGTACTAGTCAACAAATTGGAATTCATTTATCAACCGATTTTTTTCTTCCATTTGAACTAATTTCAATAATTCTTTTAGTTGCTTTGATAGGTGCAATTGTCGTAGCTCGCCAGTAAGAAATCTTTATAGAATTAGTAATATAAATCAAGATTTTTTTTTTTTCAATTCTATGTTATGTATAAACTCTTTTTTTTTTATTGCCAATATATTCTTTTGTTCCAGACTTGGTATATTCTTTAGTCAATTGAATCTGTTGAATTGTTGTTCATATTGAAATGAATCAAAATTAATAAGGAGTTGGTCAATGATGCTCGAACATGTACTTGTTTTGAGTGCCTATTTATTTTCTATTGGTATCTATGGATTGATCACGAGCCGAAATATGGTTAGAGCCCTTATGTGTCTTGAACTTATACTGAATGCAGTTAATATAAATCTCGTAACTTTTTCTGATTTTTTTGATAATCGCCAATTAAAAGGAAATATTTTTTCAATTTTTGTTATAGCTATTGCAGCCGCTGAAGCAGCTATCGGACTGGCTATTGTTTCCGCAATTGCTCGTAACAGAAAATCAACCCGTATCAATCAATCGAATTTGTTGAATAAATAGCATTAATTAATCATAATTAATAAAAAAAATTCAATTCAAATAGTGAGTGTAATATTTATCAATTCAAATTAATATGTATTCTACACAACTTATGATCATGTTTGCATTGCCTAAATCATAAGAAATCAAAGTATCCTGGTCCTCTTCTATTCCTTCTTCTAAATTTATCTAGACATCTTTTTTGATTAACAATTAACAATATTCTAACAAATCATTGATTCATCTGGTATATAAATATATGATTCATTTACGAGTTTACTAGATCGATAATTTTCATTTTTTATGTTCAAAAATTACTATAGATACAATGTCACATTCAGTAAAGATTTATGATACATGTATAGGATGTACTCAATGTGTCCGAGCTTGTCCCACAGATGTATTAGAAATGATACCTTGGGATGGATGTAAAGCTAAGCAAATAGCTTCTGCCCCAAGAACAGAGGACTGTGTTGGTTGTAAGAGGTGTGAGTCCGCTTGTCCGACGGATTTCTTAAGTGTTCGGGTTTATTTAGGGCCTGAAACAACTCGAAGTATGGGTCTAGCTTATTGATACGTTTCAAAAAACACCACACGAATACGTTTTTTTACTGGCAAAAACCCGTGCTCAAAAAAATATTTTGTATTTTTTTTTGAGCACGGGCTTTTCTGGCCCAAGTGTATCTTATTTTTATGACGAATTATTTTCCTTGGTTAACAATAGTTGTAGTTTTCCCAATAGCCGCAGGTTCCTTAATTTTCTTATTCCCTCATAGGGGAAATAAGGTAATTAGGTGGTATAGCATTTGTATATGCTTAATCGATCTCCTTCTAACAACCTATGCATTTTGTTATCATTTCCAATTGGATGATCCACTAATTCAACTGACGGAGAATTATAAATGGATCAATTTTTTTGATTTTTACTGGAGATTGGGAATAGATGGACTCTCTATAGGACCTATTTTACTGACGGGATTTATAACTACTTTAGCCACTTTAGCGGCTCAGCCGGTTACTCGAGAATACCAATTATTCTATTTCCTGATGTTAGCAATGTATAGCGGTCAAATCGGACCATTTTCTTCTCGAGACATTTTACTTTTTTTCATCATGTGGGAATTGGAATTAATTCCCGTTTATCTACTTTTAGCCATGTGGGGGGGAAAGAAACGTTTGTATTCAGCTACAAAGTTTATTTTGTACACTGCAGGAGGTTCTGTTTTTTTATTAATGGGAATTCTGGGTATCGGTTTATATGGTTCTAATGAACCAACATTAAATTTTGAAACATTAACTAATCAATCGTATCCTGTGGCGCTAGAAATAATATTATATACGGCATTTCTTATTGCTTTTGCTGTCAAATCGCCGATTATACCCTTACATACATGGTTACCAGATACCCACGGAGAGGCACATTACAGCACTTGTATGCTTTTAGCCGGAATCTTATTAAAAATGGGAGCATATGGGTTGGTGCGAATTAATATGGAATTATTTTCCCACGCTCATTCAATATTTTGCCCCTGGTTAATGATATTAGGTTCTATTCAAATAATCTATGCCGCTTCAACATCTTTTGGTCAACGTAATTTAAAAAAAAGAATAGCTTATTCTTCGGTATCTCATATGGGTTTCATAATTCTAGGAATTGGTTCTATAAGTGATACTGGGCTCAACGGGGCCATTTTACAAATAATATCTCATGGATTTATTGGCGCTGCCCTTTTTTTCTTGGCAGGAACTAGTTATGATAGACTACGTCTTCTTTATCTTGACGAAATGGGCGGAATGGCTATCCCAATGCCAAAAATATTCACGATTTTCACTATCTTATCGATGGCTTCTCTTGCATTGCCGGGCATGAGCGGTTTTGTTGCCGAATTGATAGTTTTTTTTGGAATAATTACCAGTCAAAAATATCTTTTCATGATGAAAATACTAATTACTTTTGTAACCGCAATTGGAATGATATTAACTCCTATTTATTTATTATCTATCTTACGGCAGATGTTCTATGGATACAAGTTTTTTAATACACCAAACTCTTATTTTTTTGATTCTGGGCCGAGAGAATTATTTATTTCGATTTCTATCCTTATACCCGTAATAGGTATTGGTATTTATCCGGATTTCATTTTTTCATTCTCGGTTGACAAGGTTGAAGCTATTCTAGCTAATTTTTGATAGAGCATTTTCATGAATAAATGAATCAAAAAGAGAAAAAAACCTTATGAAAAAGAATATTTTTCTGTTAGATTCACTTAAAAAAATTGAAATTATAATCCAATATGTTTGTTGTTTGTGAGAACCCCTCGAATCATTACATTACTTGATTGAAAGGGTTCTCCACGATTTATGGAAAGTATATATTTATATGCTTTCCATATTTTTATTTCTCAGGTTCTTTACTCATTGAAATTTAATTAGATGTAAATGAACCATAACTATGTAGTCCTATTCCTAATAGATTGATCCCCAAATAACATATCCAAATTATAAGAAATCCGATAGAGGCCACTATTGAAGAATTTACACCTTCAAATTTTTTATTTTTTCTAGTATGTAAATAAATCGCGAATATGGTCCAAGTAATAAAGGCCCAAGTTTCCTTTGGATCCCAATTCCAATAGGACCCCCATGCCTCGTTAGCCCATACTGCCCCTGAAAGAATACCTATCGTTAAAAACAGAAAACCCAGACTAATAATACGATAACCCCAACGATCCAATTGTTGAATAAATTGAGACCTATAATAATTTCGAGAAGAATAAAAAGATGTTTTTCGTAAAACATTGTTTCTTTCATTCATATTCATGTATTTTATTTCGACAAAATCAACGGATTTATTTAAAAAATCCAAATTCTTGGTAAAAGCAAGAATTTGGATGGCTTCTTGAAACGTAATGACTAAAATAGCTACTGATAATAATGATCCACATAAAAGAGCTGCATAGCCCAATATCATCATACTTACGTGCATCATTAGCCAATGGGATTGTAGAGCGGGTACTAATATTACAGATTGATGCATTTTGGTTAAAAGACCCGAAGTCGCAAAGCCTTGGGTAAAAATAACACTTGGTGCGATTATTGTACTTAAAAGGTTTTTTTCCTTTTTAAAACACGGAACCATATGAAAAATGGAAAAACCCCATGAAAGAAAGATTAGTGATTCATATAAATCACTAAATGGTAAATGGCCCGAAAAAAACCAACGAGTAATTAACAATCCCGTTACACAGAAAAAAGTTATTATCATGGCTTTTTTGGACAAATCATATAATCCTACGATTTCATTGACTAATAAGGTTATCAAATGAATTGAAATAACAATTGATATGACGGAAAACGATATATGAGTTAATATATGCTCTAAAGTTGAAAATATCATATCTATAATGAAAATAAATATCTATAATGAAAATAAAAAAGGTATGAATACTAGGAATAGAAATAGGGAATTGAATTCATTATAGGACTTCTTCTTTTCAAATTTTAAAAATATAGCATAGGATGCCATGCCGCTACTCGGACTCGAACCGAGATGCTCTAGCACTGCTTCCTAAGAGCAGCGTGTCTACCAATTTCACCATAGCGGCTTACTCGAAATCATAATAACCAACTCTTTAGTCAATCGTCGAGATTGAAAGAATCACTTAAAGTGCACTATTTATTTAGTACATTTCTTTCCTAAACATTTAGTATAAATTGAGAATAAGAAGTAAATTTAAAATTTGTATTTATTCGAATATCAAAAATATGAAAAAATTAGATTCTATATATTTAGAATATATTATATATATATAATATATTCTAAATATATGTTCCATATTCTATACTAGTATTAGTATAAAATGAGTATTAAAGAATACTCTTTGAATCGAGCTAATTTATATTATTCCAATCCAACATTTTTATTTGTTACAAAAAAAACTTTTTGATTTACCTGTAAAAATGGATTGAGCTAATGAAAAGGCTTTCAATGCTGTCCAATATCCCTTTTTTTTCCAAAAATTTTTACGAATATTTTTTTTTGATATAGAAGTGCGCTTTTTTGGAACTGCCATACAATTAGGATAGTTTTTTTATTACTATAGTTCGATGTGAAAGACATTTGTTCTGTAAATGAAAACGAATTATTCTGTAATTAGCCGTATGTCTTATTTATCTTAATTCCCTCTTTCTTTTTTTCTATCTAAAGTAAAACCATTGAATATTATAAACCTTTTCCAAATATTTCATAGATAATAGATCTATATCTATGGATCTCTTTTTATTGTAATGTAAAAGAATCAATTAGTTCAAAAAGAAACTAATTTATATTGTTTTTATAAGTTATATCAAAATAAACAAATGTTCTTCATTTTGGTGTAATGATTTATCCCCACTCTCACTCTATATATCAAAATTTTGATTTTATTTATTATTATTTAATTTCATTATTATTTATTAATAGTGATTTTTCTTAATATATATATAAATGACTAACATAGTTATTTATATTACTTATAATTAATATTACTTAAAATAATAAGATTTTTTTTATTTTCACTAGGAATTTGGTTATTGGCCGATTTTGACTTTGTACTTTCCAATATTGGAACGATTGTGCAAAGATTCAGAAGAATTAAGAATATAAAATTCGATTTATTTATTCACTTTTTATTAACCGAACCCCTTTACAAAAGAGATAAAACAAATGAATAAGAAACAAAATTCATCAAGAATCAAAATATTTTTTATTCTTTATTTTTTTTTGTATGGAATATATACATCAATATTCATGGATCATACCTTTCATCCCACTTCCAGTTCCTATTTTTATAGGGGTAGGACTTCTACTTTTTCCTACGGCAACAAAAAATATTCGCCGTATGTGGGCTTTTCCTAGTATTTTATTGTTAACGATAGTTATGATTTTTTCGATCGATCTATCGATTCATCAAATCCAGAATAGTTCTATCTATCAATATGTATGGTCTTGGACTATAAATAATGATCTTTCTTTAGAGTTTGGCTACTTGATTGATTCACTTACTTCTATAATGTCAATATTAATCACTACTGTTGGGATTCTGGTTCTAATTTATAGTGATAGTTACATGTCTCATGATCAAGGCTATTTGAGATTTTTTACTTATCTGAGTTTTTTTAATACTTCAATGTTAGGGTTAGTTACTAGTTCAAATTTGATACAAGTTTATATTTTTTGGGAATTGGTTGGAATGTGTTCTTATCTATTAATAGGTTTTTGGTTCACACGTCCTATTGCGGCAAATGCTTGTCAAAAAGCGTTTGTAACTAATCGTGTGGGGGATTTTGGTTTATTATTAGGAATTTTAGGTTTTTATTGGATAACGGGTAGTTTGGAATTTCGGGATTTATTTCAAATATTCAACAACTTAATTTATAAGAATGAGGTGAATCTTTTTTTTGTTACTTTGTGCGCCCTCTTGTTATTTTGCGGATCAGTTGCGAAATCCGCCCAATTCCCTCTTCATGTATGGTTACCAGATGCTATGGAAGGTCCTACTCCTATTTCCGCTCTTATCCATGCTGCTACTATGGTAGCAGCAGGAATTTTTCTTGTAGCTCGACTTCTTCCTCTTTTCATAGTTATACCCCCCATAATGAGTGTAATAGCTTTGATAGGTATAATAACAGTAGTATTAGGAGCTACTTTAGCGATTGCTCAAAAAGATATTAAGAAAAATTTGGCCTATTCTACAATGTCTCAATTGGGTTATATGATGTTAGCTTTAGGTATGGGCTCTTATCGAGCCGCTTTATTTCATTTGATTACTCATGCTTATTCAAAAGCATTGTTATTTTTAGGATCTGGATCCATTATTCATTCCATGGAAGCTATTGTTGGATATTCTCCAGATAAAAGTCAAAATATGGTTCTTATGGGCGGTTTAACAAAACATGCCCCAATTACAAAAACCGCTTTTTTAATAGGTACACTTTCTCTTTGTGGTATTCCACCTTTTGCTTGTTTTTGGTCCAAGGATGAGATTCTAAATGATAGTTGGTTGTATTCACCAATTTTCGCAATAATAGCTTGTTCCACAGCAGGATTAACTGCATTTTATATGTTTCGAATCTATTTACTTGTTTTTGAAGGATATTTAAACGTTCATTTTCAAAATTTCAATGGAAAGAAAAATAGTTCTTTCTATTCAATATCTTTATGGGGCAAAGAAGAAAAAAAAAAATTAAAAAACAAAATTCATTTATTATCTTTATTAACAACTAATAATAATGAAAGGACTTCTTTTTTTCGGAAGAGGACATATTCACATCGAATTAATCGAAATGTCAAAAGCATAAGACATCTTTTTCTTGATAGTACCTATTTTGGTACTAAAAACATTCCGTTTTTTTATCCTCATGAATCAGACAATACTATGCTATTTTCTATGCTTGTATTAGTACTATTTACTTTCTTCGTCGGGTCCATTGGAATTTCTTTCAGCCAAGAACCAATAGATTTGGATATTTTATCTAAATTGTTAATTCCGTCTATAGACCTTTTACATCAAAATTCAAAGAATTCTGTGGATTGGTATGAATTTTTTACAAATGCAACTTTTTCGGTGAGTATAGCTTTTTTCGGAATATTTATAGCGTCTTTTTTCTATAAACCAGTTTTTTCATCTTTACAAAATTTGAACTTATTTAATTTATTTCAAAAAAGTGTTCCTAAAAAAATTATTGCTGATAAAATAATCAATGTTATATATGATTGGTCATATAATCGTGGTTATATAGATGCTTTTTTTGAAGTATCTTTAATTGCGAGTGTAAGAAAGGTAGCTAAATTCAATTATTTTTTTGATAGACAAGTAATTGATGGAATTCCAAATGGAATTGGGATTTCCAGTTTTTTTATAGGAGAGGCTATCAAATATGTGGGGGGGGGACGAATTTCTTCGTATATTTTCTTTTTTGTATTCATCTTTTTAGTAATTTGTTATTCTATATTTATATAATAAAATTAGATAATAATGTACTACTATTCAACCTAAATTGGGATTATCCGCTAAGAATTCAAGCTTCGGGTAGATCAAGAAAACAGCAGTATCAGCTGCAACAGGAGTATATTATAAATTCTTTTCTCTTTTTCCTTTTTGTTTTAAAAGATTCTATTCGAAATTATTTTGTCTTTTTTTATCTAGATTTAATAGATTCA